AAAAGTAAAAAATGGGGGCAAAACAAGCCAGAATTTTAATAATTAATTCAAATTATAAAAAATCCAATTGTTTAGTTATTAAATTTAAAGCGAACAAAAGAAAGGCTAAAAATCAAACGAAAAATGGCTAAAAAAGAGATAATATAAAAAATTTACATGATTTTTTGTATTGCTTCTATCTCTAACCTATCAATTCCAAATACTGGGTAACAAAAAAAGAATTAATGGGTTAATCCCATAAAAAAAAGACTTGTTTTTTTGTTACTGATTTGTTACTGAATTGAGTGGATTTCCATACAAAGACCCCTTTCTTCTATTTCTAGACAAAAAAAGTGCTCCTTTTTGGTTGTTCTGTATACGTCTGCTTTGACCCGGGTGGGCGTTCTGATGAAATTTATGTTAAGGTATGCTATAGAAAAAAAATTGTAAAATTTTTAGTTTACTCCGAGTATTCTTCAGTTTATTTCAAAATACTTCAATTGGTACACGCAAGAAATAGGCCAATTCAGCAGCTTTTTGTTCAATTTCTCGTGGAGTCAAATTTTCATCAGTACGGGTCAAAGGAATGGACCCCTGGCCTCTGATTTCCAGATAAAGGACACGGCGCGTATAAATACCCTCTTTAAGTTCTATTCTAATAGACTGAATATCTTTTATAAGAAATCGAAGGCAGATGCGACGATTTTTTCCAGGAAATCCCCAACGAAAAATACAGACTATTCCTTCTTTTCTATCGAAAAGATCATAACCACTACCTACATTCCACGAAATTGTACTCCATAAATAGGAGCTAATAAAGAGGCCCGCGATTCCATAGAAAGACATCACGATCCCCTGTGGAAAAAAAATAATTTGTTGGGAGGGAAATAAAGATATCAAATTCCTACCAAGATAGCTAGAAATTCCAACCAACAAGAATCCTAATGAACCTAAAAAAAGGATAAAGGCCCAGCAGAAATTACTTATTTTTCGAGATCCTGTTCTAAGTTCTATCCATATACGTTCTGATCGCCAATTCATACTAGATCTGATTGCATTTTATTTGATTTGAATTGAAAGATTACCCCAAATGAATTTTACTTTCCTTACTTTGTTTTGTTTCCGATGTAACTCTCATCAACTAGTAATATATCTGATGTTAAGCTTGACTTTTATTTTTTAAATTTATCTTTTATTTATTCTTTTTTTTTTTTTTATTTAATTATTTAAATAAAAAAAGTTTAAGAGTAATTGATCAAATTAGTTCGATCAAAATACTAAAATCTACCCCTATGCCATGTTTCCACGTGCATAAGGGCTCTTTCATTTATGTTCGTAAAAAATCACGTGGTATATCATTCTGGGAACTAGATATCTGTGTTATGATTCAAATCTAAGTTTGAAAAATGAGATTTGGGCCATAGGACCTAAACAATCTTGTTTTTTTGAACATGAAGAAATAAAGAAGCCATTGCAATTGCCGGAAATACTAAGCCTACTAAAGGCACAAGAATAGAGGGAAAGTTGATAGTTGTCATAGAATGGGTACCTCGATTTACTATATTGTACCTGTTTGTTATATTTTTTTGTTGTTTTTATCTTATTGTTATTATATTAATTAATTAATTAGAATTCTAATTAATTAATTTATAGAATAAATTAATTCTATAGAAGTGAGTTTAGTATATAAGAAAGTACAAAGAATGTAGAAGTCAAAAAGAAATCTGCTTTCTACTTCATACATATAATAATAATAAAATAATAAAATTTTTATTTTTCATCTTTTTTCTTTCTTTTGCTTCTACTATAAATATAGTAATTTATTGATATACTAATTCACTAAAATAAATTCAATAAAATAAAATAATTAAGGTTTTTTATAAATGATATAAAGGATTCATTAGAATATGATCCAAGAGGTATTATTAAGAAATTAATAAGTATTTCCAGAAAAGAAAAGATAGAAATATACAAAAAGCTATTTTAAAATTCTAATTAGATACAGAAAAAGGAACATGCAATTTTTTTAGTTGACTAATTTCACAGAACAGAAGGAAAACGAAGAAGTTATTCGTTTATCTTATTGATAGAGTTTTCCTACTTAATAAATAGTTGAAAAAAAAGAGATCGAATTATTCACATTTTTTGATTCTTTTTATTCGCTATTCTATACTTTAGGGTATCACCAATAAAAAGCCCATTCTTCTTTTTTTTACTTTGATTCTGATAAAACAAAAAATACTTTTGGACACAAAAAAATTGAACTTAATCTTCAACTTTCTTTTTTTTTCGAAGGAAAAAAGGCGTGCAGCTGAAATAACTCACTTAGAACGCTCTTTAAAAGATTCCGTGGTACAATTAGATCAAATAAACCCTTATGGAATAAATATTCGGCTGCTTGTGAACCTTCAGGGACTGTCTTATTCAATGTTTGTTCAATTACTCTTTTACCCGCAAAGGCAATGTAGGCGTTGGGTTCGGCAATAATGATATCCCCCAACATACCAAAACTGGCTGTCAC